TCGATCTATTATGCGCCTCTGCATCTAGCATTGGATAGACCTCATACAATAACTGTCCTAGTTCTACCGTATCTTTTGTTTCATTTCTTCTGGAACAATCACAAACACTTTTTTGATTATGGATCTACTACCAGAAATTCAATGCGTAATCTCAGCATTCAATTTGTATTCCTGAATAATCTCATTTTTCAATTATTGAACCATTTCATTTTACCAAGTCCAACGTTAGCCAGATTAGTCAACATTTATATGTTTCGATGCAACAACAAGATGTTATTTGTAACAAGTAGTTTTGTTGGTTGGTTAATTGGTCACATTTTATTCATGAAATGGGTTGGATTGGTATTATTCTGGATACGGCAAAATCGTTCTATTAGATCGAATAAGTACCTTGTGCCAGAATTGAGAAATTCTATGGCTCGAATTCGAATTTTTAGTATTCTCTTATTTATCACCTGCGTCTACTATTTAGGCAGAATACCGTCGCCTATTGTCACTAAGAAACTGAAAGAAACCTTAAAAACAGAAGAAAGGGGGGAAAGTGAGGAAGAAACAGATGTAGAAATAGAAACAACTTCCGAAACGAAGGGGACTAAACAGGAGCAAGGGGGGTCCACTGAAGAAGCCCCATCCCCCTCCTTTTGTTCGGAAGAAAGGAACGATCACGATCCGGACAAAATAGATGAAACGGAAGAGATCCGAGTGAATGGAAAGGAAAAAATAAATATAGATAAAAATAGCCCAGTTTATGATTATGAAAATGATTCTATTGATTCCCAAAATTTGAAGCTAGAAAGAGAAGATTTTGACGAGAAATTCTGGTTTGAAAAACCTCTTGTAACTCTTCTTTTCGATTATCAACGATGGAATCGTCCATTGCGATATCTAAAAAATGATCGATTTGAAAATGCTGTAAGAAATGAAATGTCACAATATTTTTTTTATACATGCCTAAGTAATGGAAAAAAAAATATATCTTTTACATATCCACCCAGTTTGTCAACCTTTTTTGAAATGATACAAAAAAAGTTGTTTTTGCACACGATGGAAAAAATCTCCTCGGAAGAGCTATATAATCGTTGGGTTTATACCAATGAACAAAAAAAAAACAACCTGAGCGACGAATTTCTCAATCGAATCGAAGCTTTAGACAAGGGTTCTCTTGATCTGGATGTACTTGAAAAAAAAACTAGATTGTGCAATGATGAAACTGAACAAAACTGTTTACCAAAAGTGTATGATCCTTTTTTGAACGGGCCCCGCCGCGAAACAATTAAAAATTTCTATTCGGGTTCAAGCTCAAGCATGAACAATTTTTTAAGCAACTCGCTAGACGATTCCATCATTTGGATAAATAAGCTTCATGGTATCCTTGTTGCTAATGATTGCCGAGAATTTTACCATAAACATAAAAGTGAATTTACAGGGGAACCAACGTCTAATTTTAATTTAAAGGGGCTTTCCTCTTTTTCAGAACAAGGAAAATTTCGTTCAGAAAATCAATTGAAAAATTTATTGGATGTAGTTCCAACGTATCCTAACGATGAAACAACTCTAAGAGAATCCATTGGAATAAATGAAATAAAAAAAAAGGTTACTCAATGGTCATACAAATTAACTGACGATTTGGAAGAAGAGGAGATAGGAAATGAGGAAGAGTCGCGGCCGGATCGTGGTATTCGTTCACGAAAAGCTAAACGTGTAGTCATTTTTACTGATAACGAAACGAATAAAGAGAAAGAAACGTCTACTACTGAGACTCCTGGAACTACTAAAAACAAAAATACCGAGAATACTAGTAATCAGGATCGATCTGACGAAGTGGCTTTGACGCGCTATTCGCAACAATCAGATTTTCGTCGTGATCTAATCAAAGGATCCATGCGAGCTCAAAGACGTAAAACAGTTACTTGGGAACTGTTTCAAGCAACTGTGCATTCCCCGCTTTTTTTGGACAGAGTAGACAAAACTTTTTTTTTTCCTTTTGACATCTCCGGAACACTGAGTTTGTTTTTCAGACATTGGGGTGATAAAGGCACGGAATTCAAAATTTCGAATTCTGAAGAGACAAAAGAACAAGAAAAAAAAAAGGAGGCGAAAAGGCAGGAGAATGAGCGGATAAGAATAGCGGAAACTTGGGATACTATTATATTTGCTCAAGGAATAAGGGGTTATATGTTAGTAACCCAATCGATTCTTAGAAAATACCTAGTATTACCCTCATTGATAATAGTCAAAAATGTGGGCCGTATGTTATTATTTCAATTCCCCGAGTGGCGCGAGGATTTGAAAGCGTGGAGTAAGGAAATGCATGTTAAATGCACTTATAATGGTGTTCAATTGTCAGAAAAAGAATTTCCTAAAAATTGGTTAACCGATGGTATTCAGATAAAGATCCTATTTCCTTTCTGTCTGAAACCTTGGCACAAATCTAAAATACAATCGGATCATAGAGATCCGGTGAAAAATAAGGGAAAAACAGAAAATTTTTGTTTTTTAACAGTTTGGGGACTGGAAGCTGAACTACCTTTTGGTTCTCCCCGAAAACGACCTTCCTTTTTTGAACCTATTGGGGAAGAAATTGAAAAAAAACTCCTAAAAATTCAAAAGAAATGTTTTCTAGCGCTACGAATTTTAAAGCAAAGAACAAAATGGTTTATAAGGGTTTCAAAACAAAAAACACGATGGATTTTCAAAATATTTCGATTTATAAAAAAAATAATGCAAGAATTTGCAAAAGTAAGTCCAATTCCATTATTTGGCTTGAGGGAAATAAATGAATCGAGTATAAATAGAAATAGACAAAATTATACAATAAGTAATAAGATTATTCAGGAGTCGCCCAGTCAAATTAGATCCGGGGATTGGATAAATTATTCACTGACAGCAAAAAAAATAAAAGATCTGGCTGATAGGACAAGTACAATCAGAGATCAAATCAAAAAAATCACAAAAGATAAGAAAAAAATATTTATAACTCCAGAGCTAAACATTAGTCCTAATGAAACAAGTTGTGATGATAAGAAATTAGAGTCGCAGCAGGGGATTTGGCGGATATTCAAAAGAAGAAGTACTCGATTAATACGCAAATGGCACTATTTTTTGAAATTTTTTATTGAAAAGATATACATAGATATTCTTTTATGTATCATTAATAGTCTGAGAATTAATAGAAAACTTTTTCTTGAATCAAAAAAGAAAATTTTTTATAAATACAGCTCCAATAATGAAACAAATCAAGAAGGAATTGACGAAACAAATCCAAAAACAATTCATTTTATTTCGACTATAAAAAAGGCACTTTCTACTATTAGTAAAAAGAATTCGCCTATTTTTTGTGATCTTGCCTCTTTATCGCAGGCATATGTATTTTACAAATTATCACAAACCCAAGTTATTAATAAATATTACTTAAGATCTGTGCTTCAATATCACGGAACAATTCTTTTTATTAAGGATAAAATAAAAGATTCCTTTGGAACACAAAGACTATCTCATTTTCATTTGGAATCAGGACATAAGAAAATTCGCAATTTTAGACTGAATGAATGGAAAAACTGGTTACGGGGCCCTTCTCACTATCATTACGATTTATCTAAGACTAGGTGGTCTCGATTAGTACCACAAAAATGGCGAAATAGAACTCAAAAAAGTTGTATCGGTCAAACAAAAAATTCAACCAATTTTGATTTATATGAAAAAGACCAAATAATTCATTACGAGAAACAAAATAATTATGCAGTGGAATCATTACTGAATAAAAAAGATAAATTAAAAAACTACAAATATGATTGTTTATCACATAAATATATTCATTATGAAGATAAAAAGGGCTCATACATTTATAGATCGCTGTTACAAGTAAATGAGGCCAAAAAGTTTCTCTCTAATTACAATACATATAATCCTAATTTTTTTTATGTATCGGGGGATATATCTCTTAATAATGTATCGGGGGATATATCTCTTAATAATTATCTAAGAGAAGATTGTGATACGCGTAGAAATCCAGATAGAAAATATTTTGATTGGAAAATTTTTTATTTTTGTCTTAGAACAAAAATAGATATTGAGTACTGGGCCAATATTAATAAAAATACTAAGACTCGGACTAATTATTATCAAATAATTGATAACATTGATAATAAAGATAAAAAAGATCTTTTTTATCCCGCGATTCATAAACAAGTCAACCCGGCCAATCAAACAAAAACCTCTTTTGATTGGATGGAAATGAATGAAGAAATACTAAATTGTCCTATATCTAATTTGGAACTTTGGTTTTTCCCAGAATTTGTATCACTTTATGATGCATATAAAATTCAACCATGGACCATACCGATCAATTTACTTCTTTTAAATTTTAATGGAAATGAGAACGTTAGTGAAAAAAAAAAAATTAACGAAAAGCAAAAAAAAGATCCTGAATTAGAAAATAAAAAAAAAAAAATTAACGAAAAGCAAAAAAAAGATCCTGAATTAGAAAATAAAACTAAAGAAGAAAAAAAAGAAGAAAAAAATAAGCCAGTCCAGGGAAATATTGGATCAGATCCATCAAATCAACAAAAAAATGTTAAACAAAGTGTTAAAGAAGATTCTGATGGAGGATCAAACATTCAAAGTAAAAATAAAAAGAAATCCACGAAGGACATAGCTGCGGAATTAGATTTCTTCCTCAAAAGATATTTTCTTTTTCAATTAAGATGGGATAATCCTTTGAATAAAAAAATACTCAATAATGTCAAAGTATATTGTCTACTCCTTAGGCTGAAAAATCCAAGAGAAATTGCTATAGCCTCTATTCAAAGAAACGAAATGAGTCTGGATGTAATGCCGATTTCGAAGACTCTAACTCTTGCAAAATTACTAAAAAGGGGAATATTGATTATTGAACCTGCTCGGCTATCTATAAAATGGGATGGACAATTTATTATGTATCAAACCATAGCTATTTCGCGGGTGCATAAAAATAAGCACCAAACCAAAACGAATCAAAAATGCCAAGAAAAAATAAATGTTGATAAGACCGGTCTTGATAAATTTATTACACAACATGAAAGGTTGGTTGGAAATAGAAACAAAAATCATAATGATTTGCTGGTTGTTGAAAATATTTTATCTCCTAAACGTCGTAGAGAATTGAGAATTCGAATTTGTTTAAGTTTAAATTCGGGAAGGAATGTGAATATTGTGAATACAAATACAGTATTTTGTAAGGGTAACAAAGCAAGTAACTGTGTTCAATTTTTGGATGAAGGTAAACATCTTGATAGAAATACAAATCAATTTATTAAGTTAAAATTATTTCTTTGGCCCAATTATCGATTAGAGGATTTAGCTTGTATGAATCGCTATTGGTTTGATACCAATAATGGCAGTCGTTTTAGTCTGTCAAGGATACGTATGTATCCCAGATTGAGAATTAGTTGAGGGTACATTTCCTATAGATCGCGCGACATATATGGCATATGAAGGCAAACAGATATACACACGCGTTGTGTTATATTACATTCTGGTAGATGATACTGATTTAATGTAATGAACTTATCATATCAGAAAAGAATCGGCGGACTCTTCCTTACTTTTATTAAGTATTAAGTCCAAATTTTCTAGGTTTTGGTTACAAAATTTATCATCCATACCCTTTTTTGTATTCATATCCGAAAATTTGTAAATTGGATTGATTAATTGAATTCGAAAAAAAGAAGTATTATGAATAAATTCAGATTCTATTTTGATGTATAAAAAATAAAAATGACTTATTATTATTACTGATCGAGAAAATCCATATTTGTAAAAACGAATAAAGAAGGGGGGCGAAAGGAATTATTTTTATGGTAAAAAGTTCATTTATCTCAGTTATTTCGCAAGAAGAAAAAGAAGAAAATAAAGGGTCTGTTGAATTTCAAATATTCAGTTTCACCAATAAGATACGGAAACTTACTTCACATTTAGAATTGCACAGAAAAGATTATTTATCTCAGAGAGGTTTACGGAAAATTTTGGGAAAACGTCAACGGCTACTGGCTTATTTGTCAAAAAAAAATAGAGTACGTTATAAAGAATTAATTAGTCAATTGGATATTCGAGAGCCAAAAACTCGTCTAAATTAATTTGAAAATTCGTTTTCAGCAATTCATGGAATAATCGAGAGCAAAAACTCGTCTAAATTAATTTGAAAATTCGTTTTCAGCAATTCATGGAATAATGAATCGGAGAAAAATATATGACTGTACCAACTGCAAGAAAAGATCTCATGATAGTCAATATGGGCCCTCAACACCCATCAATGCATGGTGTTCTTCGACTCATTGTTACTCTAGATGGTGAGGATGTTATTGACTGTGAACCCGTATTGGGTTATTTACACAGAGGAATGGAAAAAATTGCAGAAAATCGAACAATTATACAATATTTGCCTTATGTAACACGGTGGGATTATTTAGCTACTATGTTTACAGAGGCAATAACGGTAAATGCACCAGAACAGTTAGGAAATATTCAAGTACCTAAGAGAGCCAGCTATATTAGAGTCATTATGCTGGAACTGAGTCGTATAGCTTCTCATTTATTATGGCTTGGCCCTTTTATGGCGGATATCGGCGCGCAAACCCCTTTTTTCTATATTTTCAGAGAGAGAGAACTGATATATGATCTATTCGAAGCTGCCACGGGTATGCGAATGATGCATAATTATTTCCGTATCGGAGGAGTAGCTGCTGATCTACCTCATGGCTGGATAGATAAATGTTTGGATTTTTGTGATTATTTTGTAACAGGGGTTACTGAATATCAAAAGCTTATTACACGGAATCCTATTTTTTTGGAACGAGTTGAAGGGGTGGGCTGTATTAGTGGAGAGGAAGCAATAAATTGGGGCTTATCCGGACCCATGCTACGGGCTTCCGGAATTCAATGGGATCTTCGTAAAGTTGATCATTATGAGTGTTACGATGAATTTGATTGGGAAGTGCAATGGCAAAAAGAAGGAGATTCATTAGCTCGTTATTTAGTCCGAATCAATGAAATGAAGGAATCTATAAAAATTATTCAACAAGCTCTGGAACGAATTCCAGGAGGTCCCTATGAAAATTTAGAGGTACGACGCTTTGGTAGCGCAAGGAATTCCGAATGGAACGATTTTGATTATCGGTTCATTAGTAAAAAACCTTCACCCACTTTTGAATTGTCGAAACAAGAACTTTATGTGAGAGTAGAAGCCCCAAAAGGGGAGTTGGGAATTTTTCTAATAGGAGATCAGAGTGTTTTTCCCTGGAGATGGAAAATTCGTCCGCCAGGTTTTATCAATTTGCAAATTCTTCCTCAGCTAGTTAAAAGAATGAAATTGGCTGATATTATGACAATACTAGGTAGTATAGATATCATTATGGGAGAAGTTGATCGTTGAAATGATAATTGATACGACAAAAGTACAACAAGCTATCAATTCTTTTTCCAGATCGGAATCGTTAAAAGAGTTTTATGGACTCATATGGTTGCTTGTTCCTATTTTTACTCCTTTATCGGGAATCATAATAGGGGTATTAGTAATTGTGTGGTTAGAAAGACAAATATCCGCAGGGATACAACAACGTATTGGACCTGAGTACGCCGGCCCTTTGGGAATTCTTCAAGCTCTAGCAGATGGGACCAAACTACTTTTCAAAGAGGATCTTCTCCCATCTAGAGGGGATAGTCGTTTATTCAGTCTCGGACCGTCTATAGCGGTCATAGCCATTTTACTAAGTTATTCGGTAATTCCTTTTGGCTATCGCCTTGTTCTAGCCGATCTGAGTATAGGCGTTTTTTTATGGATTGCAATTTCCAGTATTGCTCCTATTGGACTTCTTATGTCAGGATATGGATCGAATAATAAATATTCCTTTTTAGGTGGTCTACGAGCTGCCGCTCAATCGATTAGTTATGAAATACCATTAACTCCATGTGTGTTATCAATTTCTCTACGTGTGATTCGTTAGGATATTCACTTTTTTTATTCATCATTCGGGGCGATGTGCTGTTATCAATTTCTCTACGTGTGATTCGTTAGGATATTCACTTTTTTTATTCATCATTCGGGGCGATGAACTAAACCAGATAGTTATATGAGTGAAACAAAACAGCTTAGAAATTGGCAGTCAAAAAATTGAGTCTCATTCCCTAGGTACAAGAGTTAAGCAAAAGTAAACATAAACACTATAAACTGTTTCCCAAAGATTGGTGGATTAGTCATCATGGTTTGAAGCGGGTACAAAAGATCAACCTGTATGGAGTTGTTACTTTTTACTATTGTTGGTATTACTATAACTATACCAGGGGTCGAGCAAAAATTAGTGGACGGTTAGGAATACCAAGGTACACAAAGGATTTGTAATGGAGAGAATGTAAGTTATCTCGAGAGGTATTTCCGCATAAAAGGAATCCTAATGGGGACTTTAAGTTGGTAGAAATGATCAAGCAGTACTTCCCCACGATCCCGATCCAGAGTATGTTCCTATCCACTGATTAAAGAAATTACTATCAGGAACGAAGTAATCTTTTTATTTTCTTTTTTCTTTATCCACTTTATACATAGTAATACATAAGTCTTAGCATAATTCATAAACTATATAGAATGTATAATTTTTTTTTCGTAATCGAAATATCAGGAACGAAGTAATCTTTTTATTTTCTTTTTTCTTTATCCACTTTATACATAGTAATACATAAGTCTTAGCATAATTCATAAACTATATAGAATGTATAATTTTTTTTTCGTAATCGAAAGGTATGAATAAAAATAAAGACAAAGTGAAATTATTCTAAAGGATAAGATCAATTCAGAAGCACTTTTTTATAGCAGACAGAATTGCATTGGTCTAATTTTGGACTCTCTGATGTATCGTTACTCGATCTCCTCCACAAGCATATCGAGAAAATATCAAATCAGTCCTTATATTTTTTGTGGCCGTCGAGGAGCCGTATGAAGCTGAAGTCTCATGTACGGTTTTGCAATAGCGAGGGGAACAGTGATGTTATCCTCGACTATGATTATCTAACAGTTCAAGTACAGTTGATATTGTTGAGGCACAGTCAAAATATGGGTTTTTGGGGTGGAATCTGTGGCGTCAACCTATAGGGTTTATGGTTTTTCTAATTTCTTCCCTCGCAGAATGTGAGAGATTACCTTTTGATTTACCAGAGGCAGAGGAAGAATTAGTTGCGGGCTATCAAACCGAATATTCAGGTATTAAATTTGGTTTATTTTACGTTGCTTCCTATCTAAACCTACTAGTTTCTTCATTATTCGTAACAGTTCTTTACTTGGGTGGTTGGAATTTTTCTATTCCGTACATATCCATTCCTGCGCTTTTCGGAAATAATGAAGTGTGTGGAGTCTTTGGAACGACAATTGGTATCTTTATTACATTAGCTAAAGCTTATTTGTTCCTGTTTATTCCTATCACAACAAGATGGACTTTACCCAGGCTGAGAATGGACCAACTATTGAATCTTGGGTGGAAGTTTCTTTTACCTATCTCTTTAGGTAATCTATTATTGACAACTTCTTCCCAACTCCTTTCGCTGTAAGGGCATAGGATATTATAGATTAATAACTTCTCTCAAACAAGAGAAAGAAACATTAAATTATTCAGAGATATTCCCAATATGTTCCCTATGGTAACTGGGTTCATGAATTATGGTCAACAAACAGTACGAGCTGCAAGGTATATCGGCCAAAGTTTTATGATTACCTTATCCCACGCGAATCGTTTGCCGGTAACTATTCAATATCCTTATGAAAAATTGATAACATCAGAGCGTTTCCGCGGTCGAATACATTTTGAATTTGATAAATGTATTGCTTGTGAAGTATGTGTTCGCGTATGCCCTATTGATCTACCCGTTGTTGATTGGAAATTGAAAACGGATATTCGAAAGAAACGATTGCTCAATTACAGTATAGATTTCGGAATATGTATATTTTGTGGTAACTGCGTCGAGTATTGTCCAACAAACTGTTTATCAATGACTGAAGAATATGAACTTTCTACTTATGATCGGCACGAATTGAATTATAATCAAATTGCTTTGGGTCGGTTACCGATGTCAGTAATTGGAGATTACACAATTCGAACAATTAGGAATTCGGCTCCAATATAAAGAAACCACAGGCAACCTTGTTGATTCAATAACAATTAGTAAGATTCCGTTTTTCTTTGATCTGAAGGAACGCAGTTTGCTTAGGCAATAACTAAGAATCCTAAAGGGAGAATCACGGCTTGTTTTATATTGAAAATATATTAAGAATCCTAAAGGGAGAATCACGGCTTGTTTTATATTGAAAATATATTCATATATCCGTGATGATTTCAAAATCGATAAATTCAATTGAATTTTGAACGGTTCTTTTTTGGTATAGCGAAACGGGATGCAATTAAAAATACTAAGTGTATCTATATCAACCAACATCCCATAAGGAGTTAGGATTTAATTAAATTAGAAATGCATTTATTATATTAAAAAAAGGATAACGTCTTTTTCCTGGTCTGGTCAATAAGGTCATGAAACATTTTGACTTATTTTAGCGATTATTTTACATAAAAAAATGGATTTACCTGCACCAATACATGATTTTCTTTTAGTATTTTTGGGGTTGGGTCTTATTGTTGGCGGTCTAGGAGTAGTATTACTTACCAATCCAATTTATTCTGCCTTTTCTTTGGGATTGGTGCTTGTTTGTATATCCTTATTCCATATTCTTTCGGACTCCCATTTTGTAGCTGCGGCACAGCTACTTATTTACGTGGGGGCCATAAATGTCTTAATCGTGTTTGCTGTGATGTTCATGAATGGTTCAGAATATTACAACGATTTCCGTCTTTGGACCGTCGGAGATGGAGTCACTTCACTAGTTTGTACAAGTATTTTTGTTTCACTAATTACTACTATCTCAGATACGTCCTGGTACGGGATTATTTGGACCGCAAGATCAAATCAAATTCTAGAGCAGGATTTGATAAATAATGGTCAACAAATTGGGATTCATTTATCAACAGATTTTTTTCTTCCGTTTGAACTTATTTCTATAATTCTTTTAGTTGCCTTGATAGGTGCAATTGCTATGGCTCGTCAGTAACAAATACTTAGATTAGAAAAGGGACTTCTTTTGTTTTGTCTTATATCATCTATTTTTCTTTAAATGCCGTTTTAAGGTCGTTCATGTATAAAATGTAAATGTTTTAGTTAGATCTATTACTAATACCTTTCTTTAATTACGTACTTGTTATATTCTAGTCAATCGAATGGGTTGAATTATTGTTCATTCATATTGAAATGAATTTACTCAAGATTGAATTGATGAGGAGTAGTTCAATGATGCTCGAGCATGTACTTGTTTTGAGTGCCTATTTATTATCTATCGGCATCTACGGATTGATTACAAGTCGAAATATGGTTAGAGCACTTATGTGTCTTGAGCTTATATTGAATGCGGTTAATATGAATTTCGTAACATTTTCTGATTTATTTGATAGCCGCCAATTAAAAGGAGACATTTTCTCGATTTTTGTTATAGCTATTGCAGCCGCTGAAGCAGCTATTGGATTAGCTATTGTTTCTTCAATTTATCGTAACAGAAAATCAACTCGTATTAATCAATCAAATTTGTTGAATAAATAGTAGTAATCATCCGCATAAAAATAAAGAATAGAATATTTACTTTAATTGGTATGTGTGCCAGAAAGACACTATTTTCTAAAAAAAGAAATCAAAGTATCTTGGCCCTCTCTCATGAGCAGATCCAGAAGTAGATTGATTACAAACTAATTCTGGTAAATCTAAATCATTGATTCGTCTGGTGTCTAAATGTATGATTCATTTACTAATTTACTAGATCGAAAATTTATGACGTTCAAAAAATTTATAGCTCCAATGTCACATTCAGTAAAGATTTATGATACATGTATAGGGTGTACTCAATGTGTACGAGCCTGTCCCACAGATGTATTAGAAATGATACCTTGGGACGGATGTAAAGCTAAGCAAATAGCTTCGGCTCCAAGAACTGAGGACTGTGTGGGTTGTAAAAGGTGTGAATCCGCCTGCCCAACAGATTTCTTGAGTGTACGGGTTTATTTATGGCATGAGACAACTCGCAGCATGGGTCTAGGTTATTGATACGTTGCAAAAATTCTACTTGCATCTTTTTGGTTTCTCTTTACCGACAAAAACCCGTACTCTATAATATATTTATATATATATGTAATGATGAATTTATAGAGTACGGGTTTTTCTGGTCAAAGTGTATCTTGTCTTTACCACGAATTATTTTCCTTGGTTAACAATAATTGTTGTTTTGCCGATATTCGCGGGCTCCTCAATTTTATTTTTACCCCATAGGGGAAATAAGACCATCAGATGGTATACTATTTGTATTTGTCTATTAGAACTCCTTCTAACCACCTATGCATTCTGTTATCATTTTCAATTGGATGATCCATTAATCCAATTGGAACAGGATTATAAATGGATAAATATTTTTGATTTTCACTGGAGGCTCGGAATCGATGGACTTTCGCTAGGACCTATTTTACTGACGGGCTTCATTACGACTTTAGCAACTTTAGCGGCTTGGCCTGTTACCCGAGATTCGCGATTGTTCCATTTCCTGATGTTAGCAATGTACAGCGGTCAAATAGGATCATTTGCCTCTCGAGATCTTTTACTTTTTTTCATCATGTGGGAGTTAGAATTAATTCCTGTCTACCTACTTCTATCCATGTGGGGGGGGAAGAGACGTTTGTACTCGGCTACAAAGTTTATTTTGTACACTGCGGGAGGTTCTATTTTTCTCTTAATGGGAGTTCCAGGCATGGGTTTATATGGTTCTAATGAACCAACATTAAATTTTGAAACATCAGCTAATCAATCGTATCCTGTAGCATTGGAAATAATATTATATCTTGGATTTTTTATTGCTTATGCTGTTAAACTGCCGATCATACCTCTACATACATGGTTACCGGATACCCACGGAGAAGCACATTATAGTACATGTATGCTTTTAGCCGGAATCCTATTAAAAATGGGAGCATATGGATTAGTTCGGATCAATATGGAATTATTACCCCACGCGCATTCTATATTTTCTCCTTGGTTGATGATAGTAGGTACAATTCAAATAATCTATGCAGCTTCAACATCTCCCGGTCAACGCAATTTAAAAAAGAGAATTGCGTATTCTTCTGTATCTCATATGGGTTTCATAATTATAGGAATTAGTTCCATAACCGATACGGGACTTAACGGGGTCATTTTACAAATGATCTCTCATGGATTTATTGGTGCGGCACTTTTTTTCTTGGCAGGAACGAGTTACGATAGACTACGTCTTGTTTATCTCGACGAAATGGGGGGGGTAGCTATCCCAATGCCAAAAATATTTACACTGTTCAGTAGTTTCTCAATGGCTTCTCTTGCATTGCCGGGAATGAGTGGTTTTGTTGCGGAGTTGGTAGTATTTTTTGGAATAATTACTAGCCAAAAATTTTTTTTAATGCCAAAAATACTAATTACGTTTGTAACGGCAGTTGGAATGATATTAACTCCCATTTATTCATTATCTATGTTACGCCAGATTTTCTATGGATACAAACAATTTAATGTTCCAAATTCTCAATTTTTAGATTCTGGACCGCGAGAACTTTTTGTTTCGATCTGTATCCTTCTACCTGTAATAGGTATTGGTATTTATCCGGATTTCGTTTTTTCTCTATCAGTTGACAAGGTAGAAGCTATTTTAGCTAATTACTTTTATAGATAAGTTTTAGCAAAAATACATACAATAAGATACAAATTAAGTTAAGTAAAATTAAAAAATTCATTAGATACATTTGGAGTTTTTGAGAACCATAAACTTAAAGTAGTTTATTCAAATGGTTCTCAAAAACTCTTACAAACTTTCGCTATATACGACATTCCCTTGTATTGTATTGGCAAGGCCCCCTTCTTCTTCAATTAGATGTTAATGTGAATGAACCATAACTATGCAGCCCTATTCCTAATAGATTTACCCCAAAATAGCATATCCAAATTATAAGAAATCCCATAGAAGCCACAATTGCAGAATTTATGCTTTGCAAATTTTTCTTTGTTCGAGTATGTAAATAAATCGCAAATATAGTCCAAGTAATAAATGCCCAAGTTTCCTTGGGATCCCAACTCCAATATGATCCCCACGCTTCGTTAGCCCATACTGCTCCCGAAAGAATACCGATGGTTAAAAAGATAAAACCTAGACTAATGACACGACAACTCAAAAAATCTAATTGTTGAATTAATTGATACCTATGATAATTTCTACACGAAATAAAAAAAGTGTTTTGTAAAACATTGCTTATTTGATTCACGTATTGGGTCTCGCCAGAGGAAAAGGGCCCAATTAATAAACGATTACTTTTATCAATACCAAAAATTTCTCGGTTTCTCCGAAATGTAATTACTAGAAGGGCTATTGATAATAATGATCCACATAGAAGAGCTGCGTAGCTCAATACCATCATACTTACGTGCATCATTAACCACTGGGATTGGAGAGCAGGTACTAATTTTGTGGATTGATGCATTTCAGTTAAAAGGCCTGAAGTAGCAAAGCCTTGGGTAAAAATAGCGCTCGGTGCGGTTATTGCACTTAAATGATTTTTCTGGTTCCTAAAATAGGGAACCAGATGAATAATGGAAAAACCCCATGAAAGGAACATTAATGACTCATATAAATCACTTAAGGGAAAATGCCCAGAAGAAATCCAACGAATAGCTAAAAATCCTGTTATACAGAAAAAAGTAGCTATCAGCCCTTTTTCTAACGAATCATATAGTTCGGCAATTTCGTGGACTAATAAGGTCATCAAATAAATCGTGATTACAATTGAAACAATCGAAAAAGAAATATGAGTTAATATATGTTCTAAAGTAAAAAATATCATAAAAAATCCTAAATGTAAATCTGGAATTTAATTCATTATAGGATTTATTTTAGTTCTAAATCTGGAATTTAATTCATTATAGGATTTATTTTAGTTCTTTTCGAAGATGCCGCCACTCGGACTCGAACCGAGATGCTCTAGCACTGCTTCCTAAGAGCAGCGTGTCTACCGATTTCACCATGGCGGCGTGTTCGAAATCATAATAGCTCATCCATATTCAATCGTCGAGATTGAAGGATTCAATTACTATCCTTTAGCTTTAGCAAAAATGAATAAAGACTCGGTCAATTTTCTATTTGAACGTTCAATAATCTTTACTTGGGTAACGGTGTTTGTTATTTTTATTTGAATTTTCACAATGCAATTGTTTTTTTTGCGGTTAAAGGTAAGCTCGTCCGGAATCTAACAGTAGGAGCTAGATAGTTCTGTTCTCAATCTGGAACCAGTAGGAGCTAGATAGTTCTGTTCTCAATCTGGAACCAGAGCTTAAAAAATTCCCCCCTTTTTATACTCTACCCAACGAATTTTTGTTTTTGAGAAATTTAAAATCAAATATTTTGAAAGCTTGGTATCAAAACTTAATTAATTAATGGGATTTTCTTTGTGTCCATAATTTTTCTTTGGATTTACCAAACTTATTAGGTATTGGGTTGGGTGTATAACAAAAAACTTTAAATCTAAGGATGAATTTCTATCGGAATTTTGCTAGATTAAAACTTTTTGCAAAGAAAAAAGAAAAATACAACGTATTATTTTGAAAAGTGAATAAGTCGATGGGGATTATAATCTTCCCCATCCCCCCAAAACCCACAAAAAAGAGAAAACTTTGTACCTTGAGCTTCAATTTTGTATAGTAACTTTCCAGTAGACAAAAAAGTTTTTATTATACATTATAATCTTCCCCATCCCCCCAAAACCCACAAAAAAGAGAAAACTTTGTACCTTGAGCTTCAATTTTGTATAGTAACTTTCCAGTAGACAAAAAAGTTTTTATTATACATACCACACCACAATATGAGAATGAGATTCTATTTCATATTGATCAGTTCAAAATAAATATTAGTTAAAGGTAATAAGAAAGTACGAATGATTCAATTAGCCAATTGATCGACTCATTTCAATTTAATTTACCTTATTTCAATACGTTATTACTATTACCTGTTTGTACTTGTTTGTCGCACAAAAAAACTTTTGGAATTCCCAGTAGAAAGAGATTTTGCTAAAGAAAGCGCTTTTACTGCCACCAAATATCCTTTGAATTTCCAAATATTTTTACGAATACGCTTTTTTGAGATAGAAGTACGTTTCTTTGGAACCGCCATTCACAAATAAAGAGGTTACTAACTATTATAGTTAAATGTGAAAGACATCTATTGGTTAAACAAAATAGATTTTTTTTACACTATTATTATATACAATATTCTTACATACAATAATACAATATCCAAAATGAAGTCAAAGAATAGTTGAATAGTTTTTTTTTTTATTTTTTTGTGTTACTATTTGAATATATCCTCATTCAGATTTATTTCGATGGGATTCGCTGCTCTAGAAATCAAATTGCTTGCCGTTAAGAATCAAAAGGGGGTTTCATTTAGTTTCTCGGGATATTTTGGTCGTGTTAGTTATTGTTAATTGTTATATGTAATTTATATTTATACTTTACCTGCTTTTCTTTTAAAAATAAAAAAAAAAACACTACTGTAAAATGCAAATTCTTTTTTCTCTTAATTCTAATTGATCAAGTAAAGTAGACCTAATGAAAATTAGAAAATTCGAATCAGTTAATGAGTTAGTAGTTAATTGATTGATACGTAGCTTGATAATCAAAGAAGAACGTTTTAGTATTCTTTATCTATCAATTATATGCAAACTGAAGCGCGGAGTAACGAAATTACAGATATCATAGAATTTTCTATAATTAGAATTAATTTGTTTGATTGGAAAGCATGTAAGCAACTCAATCAGTTCTACAACGAACTAGTTAATTATTATGACAAAATTAACTAAAATAATGATGTCTTTTTACTTTTTATTTGATTATTTTTTTTGCTCTTTCCGAAAGAAATAAGAACTGGTGAATCTGAAACAATTAAACAATTAATAAAAAATACAATAAGTTTAATTATGGAACATACATATCAATATGCATGGATAATTGATTGATACGTAGCTTGATAATCAAAGAAGAACGTTTTAGTATTCTTTATCTATCAATTATATGCAAACTGAAGCGCGGAGTAACGAAATTACAGATATCATAGAATTTTCTATAATTAGAATTAATTTGTTTGATTGGAAAGCATGTAAGCAACTCAATCAGTTCTACAACGAACTAGTTAATTATTATGACAAAATTAACTAAAATAATGATGTCTTTTTACTTTTTATTTGATTATTTTTTTTGCTCTTTCCGAAAGAAATAAGAACTGGTGAATCTGAAACAATTAAACAATTAATAAAAAATACAATAAGTTTAATTATGGAACATACATATCAATATGCATGGATCATACCCTTCCTTCCGCTGCCAGTTCCTATAGCAATCGGAGTGGGACTTATCCTTGTTCCAACAGCAACAAAGAGTCTTCGCCGTATGTGGGCTTTTCCTAGTGTTTTATTACTAAGTATCATTATGATTTTTTCAGCCGATCTGTCTATTCATCAAATAAATGGCAGTCTTATTCATCAATATGTATGGTCTTGGACTATCAATAATGATTTTTCCTTAGAATTTGGCTATTGGATCGATCCACTTACTTCCGTTATGCTACTATTAATCACTACTGTTGGAATAATGGTTCTTATTTATAGTGACAATTATATGTCTCATGATCAAGGATATTTAAGATTTTTTGCTTATATGAGTTTTTCCAATGCTTCCATGATGGGATTGGTTACTAGTTCCAATTTGATACAAATTTATATTTTTTGGGAATTAGTTGGAATGTGTTCGTATCTATTAATAGGGTTTTGGTTCACACGACCACTTGCCGCAAGTGCTTGTCAAAAAGCCTTTGTAACTAATCGTGTAGGGGATTTTGGTTTATTATTGGGAATTTTAGGTTTTTATTTTATAACAGGTAGTTTCGAATTTCGGGATTTGTTCGAAATAACCAATAACTTGATTGAGAATGGTGGGGTAAATTCTTTATTTCTTACTTTGTGTGCCTCCCTATTATTCGTCGGTGCAGTTGCTAAATCGGCACAATTCCCCCTTCATGTATGGTTACCTGATGCCATGGAGGGGCCTACCCCTATATCAGCTCTTATACATGCCGCTACTATGGTAGCAGCGGGAATTTTTATTGTCGCTCGGCTTCTTCCTCTGTTTACAGTTATACCCTACGTAATGAATTTCATTTCTTTGATAGGTATAATAACAATACTATTGGGAGCTACTTTGGCTCTTGCTCAAAGAGACATTAAGAGAAGTTTAGCCTATTCTACTATGTCTCAATTGGGTTATATTATGTTAGCTTTAGGTATGGGGTCTTATCGGGCTGCTTTATTTCATTTGATCACTCATGCCTATTCGAAAGCATTATTATTTTTAGGATCCGGATCCATTATTCATTCAATGGAAACCATTATTGGATATTCGCCAGACAAAAGCCAGAACATGGCTCTTATGGGAGGTTTAACAAAATATGTGCCAATTACAAAAACTGCTTTTTTGTTAGGGACACTTTCGCTTTGTGGTATTCCACCTCTTGCTTGTTTTTGGTCCAAAGACGAGATTCTTAATGATAGTTGGTTGTATTCACCAATTTTCGCGATAATAGCGTGTTTCACGGCGGGCTTAACTGCATTTTATATGTTTCGAATGTATTTACTTACTTTTGAAGGGCATTTAAATGTTCATTTTCAAAATTATAGCGGAAAAAAAAATAGCTCGTTCTATTCAATATCTATATGGGGTAAAGAAGGAGCGAAATCGCTAAAACAAAATTTTGTTTTATCAACAATAAATAATAATGAGAGCGTTTCCCTTTTTTCAAAAAAAATGTATCCAATTGATAGGAATGTAATAAATATGGTGCGACCCTTTAGTACTATTACTCATTTTTCCAAGAAAAAAACCTCCACGTATCCGCACGAATCGGACAATACTATGCTATTGCCGCTTCTTGTATTGGTCTTATTTACTTTGTTCGTTGGATCCATAGGAATTCCCCTCGATCCAGGAGGAATGAAATTTGATCTATTATCAAAATGGTTAATTCCGTCGATAAATCGTTCAAATTTGACCAATTCTCTGGATTGGTATGAATTCGTGATAAATGCAATTTTTTCAGTAAGTATAGCCTTTTTCGGAATAGTTATAGCGTCTCTTTTATATATGCCTGTTTATTCATCTTTCCAGAATTTTGGCTTAATTAATTCATTTGTTAAAAAGGGTCCTAAAAGAATTTTCTGGGACCAAATAATGAATGTTATATATGATTGGTCATATAATCGTGGTTATATCGACGTTTTTTATGAAACAATTTTTACCAGGGGTGTAAGAGGTTTAGCTGAACTTATTTATTTTTTTGATAGACAAGTAATTGATGGAATTACCAATGGGGTTGGTGTTACAAGTTTATTTGTCGGAGAGGCAATTAAATATGTAGGGGGCGGCCGAATTTCTTCTTATCTATTCTTGTATTTATTTTTTGTATCAATTTTTTTATTAATTTACTACGTTTTTAATTTCTAAATCTAAAACAGAAGTCTAGTCTATTAGAATAATTTGCAAATCGCTATCAAGATATCTATCAAATTCATATATATATATATATTATATGTATATGAATTTATTTTTATTTTTATCTATATTTATTTTTTCCTTTCTCTTTCTAGCTTCAAATTTTGGGAATCAATAGAATCATTTTCATAATCATAAACTGGGCTATTTTTATCTATATTTATTTTTTCCTTTCCATTCACTCGGATCTCTTCCGTTTCATCTATTTTGTCCGGATCGTGATCGTTCCTTTCTTCCGAACAAAAGGAGGGGGATGGGGCTTCTTCAGTGGACCCCCCTTGCTC